AGTCAATGGGTAACGGACAAGGGTTTTCCTTTAGAAGCGGTGGATTTCATCCCCCATGTCATGTCCATCCTTATCCTTAGTCTCTTTTTCGTAAACCTAGCCTATTCGACCTAACGACCTCGGGCAAAAGTCGATCGGTCAAGAATCCGGTTCTCCTACGATGGCTCTAGTATTCTTTCAGCTCTAATTCGGTTTCCTCTTGCTGGTGCGGTGGAAGGCGAGATGAGGTTCTGGCTATTCGAGGCGATTCTTATGGATCGCTCCTTCCTTAGCTGGTTTCGGTTGTATGATGGAAGTGGAGATCTCGCAGAGCAGCATATTAGTAATTTCGAAATTGCCAGCAGAGACACTGCTCACGATGAGAGTTTGTTGCTGAAGCACTTTTCTGCTAGTCTTTCGGGTGTCGCATTCACGTGGTATACACGCAACTCGATCAATAGTTGCGCCGATATGGTAGACGCCTTTCACCGAAGATTCTATTCAGTAGCCCGCAAAGTAACCTATATGGAGCTTGCGGCGACTAAGCATATGCGGGGTAAACCTTTTGAGACCTACTTGGCTAGGTGGAGGATCTGAAATAAAATGGAAAAGGGAATTTGAAGAGAGCGAGTTGAGTGGCTAGCTTTACTGATTGAAGTGCTGGTGGCTTGTTTGCTTTCCTCTTTCGTTTCGGGGAGCAGGACAGAGAGCCTAAGGGACAGAGAAGAAAAGACTACATCGACAGGCTTCATTGGGAAGGCTTCTTTTCCTCAACTCAACATTCTTCTCTGGGTCAAGCCAGCTAGGCCCTCTTCTGTCTATCTACGTAATAGAGTGCCATCCCGCTTCTGCCAGAATCGAAGCCAATACGTGGACGCTTAAATGATTTGGTTCACGTCTTTCAATGCCTTAAGTTCTTACCCAAGTGACTGAATTCCAGAGTTCATTCCTAAACCGGAAGGAAAGATCGTCCCAAACTAAGAGTCTACCAAACAAGGATCGATCTTCCCAGCCTTCCACCAAAGCCACAACACTTCCTGTATCACCATCTCCGCTCACAGAGGGATAAGCGGACTAGCCGGCTGAAAGGCAAAGAGAAGAACTGCCTACTCAATTACAACTAACTAACCGCCTGAGCGAATTGCCGATCTCTTTCCCAAGGGATGATCTTCCTTTCATTCAGAAAGGCCTCCATCTTGCATTTTCACGCGCTCAATCGGAATTGGTTAGGTAGATGTAAGGAAAGAGCAGTGCTTTATTAATAGTCGTGGGGGTCTTTAGGCCCCATTGTCTTGTTGTTGTGTAGCTACTATTTTCGAGTGTTGGAGCTCGGGATTTCCTTAAGCGAGTTCAAAGAAGTGACGTGAAGGTAACCGACGCGACGGTAAGGAGCTGACGAGAGAAACTGGTCTCCACGTCTTTTGGTAGTGGAGGAAAGAAGGCGGACTTAATTGAGTTGTGGTCTTGTTTGTTGGGGGGTAAGGTATGGGGCTTTCAAAGGGGGGAAATTAACCCAGTCTAAGCCAGGCAAGCAATGCAAAGCTAGACGAACCCAGACAGAGAAAGATCGGGCTTTGGAAGCGGGATGACATACGGACTATGCAAAATTCCGTCACGTGCGGGTAGACCAGAACGAACGTAGACCTGTCATTCCTTAACCGGGATGGTAAGGCCCTTGAAGCTGAATTGGATCAAAGGCTGCGCATCTCGCACCTTGCAACTTCTTTCGTAACAAAGCGAATGAGTAATCGAATGCCCTAGCCCGAAGAAGCTGCTTGAAACTGTCCTGGAATCCCTACTCGCCCATGTCGGGATTCAACCTAAGGCTTGTTCGAAGTCCGCCGAATGAATGGATAATACATAAAGAATATGAAGCACAATCTCCAACTCTTAACCGGTGGCATCTTTGCTTGTTCCTGATGCTTCAATTTAAGTAGGGCTCCGTCCCGGAAGTGGACTTCTTTCTCTTCTCCTTTCGTTCTCTTCCTTCTTTTTTGGTTAGATATTAATACATAGTAGTACTCAAAGAGTCTTTGTCAGTACGGAAAGCTAGTCTGATTCTTTTGAATAGCATTTTTTTTTACTATTACTTTCTTTTTTGATACTCCCTTCGCGCTCCCCTCTTATCCAATCAACCAACTGTCCCAGGCCGGGAAATTGCGTTCCCGGAAGAAGCTTTCGCCGCCCCTAGCTCTTAGCTGTCTCCTTTTAGTCAGAGGTCAATAAACTGGAATTCGACATCAATGGAGAAGAAAGCAGACTTGTTCGCTCACTCTTCTTGCCAAAGTGATTGATCTCTCTTTATTTTCGGACCGGTATTCCCGCCGAGGAGACCCGCCCCGACCTTGATTAGCTCACTCTTTTTTTAGCTGGTCTGTGCTTTCCAGTGAACATTCTCTTTCTAGAGAGAACTGGTGTGCACCAGAGCTGGAGCAATTCATGGAAAGCATCCTTATCTGATTAAAGAACGGAGAGTCTCATCTCCTGGGGCCTTACCCTGTGATGTAGAATCCTTTGCTCTTTCACGCATTGATCTTGATTCGGGTTTCAATTCATTTCTTTCTCAGCCTTGCACCCGGTAATAACGGAACTTGAAGTCTTGCTCGTCTCTTTCATTGACCAGGAAAGGATTCTCAGTGATAGGAGGACACTCTATCAAAGGCCTTGATCCAGCTCTCGCTTCTGTCTCAACTACAGGCCTTCACTCTACTCTCTCGTTCAGATCGTTCTAGGTCCAGGCATACGCAAGGATGGGAAGGAGACCACAACTCCAGATCGATGTCCCAGGTCAGGCAGGTTACCACCCCTCTCTCTATCGCTCTCTCCCTCGGCATACAATCAATGGGCACAATCAAATTCTGAAGTGGATTCAAAAACTAGAAAGCCTTAAGATCTTCCCTCTCCTGACCATGAGGAACGAGTGAATGAAAGCATAAATACGGGCTCTCATGGATTAGTCGTCATGAGGCCCTCTTTCTAATGTTTGTCTTTCGTGATCTTCCTTCCCCCGCATAGGGATGCTATTCTTGCAAATGCTTCCTGCCCAACAACATCTTTTCGAAGCAAACGGAGCTCACCGATATCAAGTTTGACTTCCGCCGAATACGAAAGGTAAAAAGCAAGTCAATCTATTAGCCATCTCCCTTCGGCTCCTCTTTAGATCGTGGACTCGGGCTTTTTTTTTAAGGGAAGCACTTCGTTCCACTCGTTCTAGACATACTCTAAACTCCTAACAAGAGAAAGAAGGAAAACAAGGAGTAAACAAGAGCTACAACAACTAGAGTGTCAAGGCCAGGAGGAGGCAAGGGAAGTTTCTTTTGGGAAGCAAGCCCCTCAACTTATCCGCTTATCGGAAAGAGCAGGGACCTACTACCTACAGGCAGAGACAGGACAGCAAACTTATGGGCACCTTTTTGTTTTGTAAGTAAGATCTATTCTTTGCTCGTGAAGTCTACGAAGCGAGTCTTCACTGGGGAGATAGCGACCTCTTCAACTCCACTACTACTACTGTTCTCACTCATTGACATAAGTAAAAGCTACCAGTTCCTTACTCAAAGAACTCGTACCGGTACTCTTGAGTTCACAACCCTAAAAACCTTAGATTGGAGTAGAAAGTCGATCCTACTAATTACGTAGAACCATGAACCATCGATCGAGTGAGTTCGAGGTGGTTCATGCTTTCTATATAAGTCGCTGTACGCTAAGGAAAAGGTTGTAACCATGCGTCATGCGTGCCGTAAGCGGGCTCTGGTGGGGGAAGCCGTAGGAAGGGGGGACGAGCCGCCGAATTCACATCAGAAATCGCCAGAACACAAACGAAATATTGAATTGCGTATAGAAACAAAACGAACCACTTCTATTCTCGGAGCTGAGGTATATGAAGAATGGCTTTTTGGTCCCTTTCGTCCAGTGGTTAGGACATCGTCTTTTCATGTCGAAGACACGGGTTCGATTCCCGTAAGGGATGGCTACTCTTTCCCGGCCGCTTTCAGTTAGTGTTCATTGCTGAGTGATCGCTCGCTATCTGGCTGGAAAAGGTGGTCCGGAAGCTTGATCTCTCCCAGCAAGGAAGACGAGATCACCACTTCTCTCAGTAATGGACTTCCTTTCATTCTTCCTTAGCCTATGATGTCCTCTCATAGATTATCGAACCTCCGACAGACAGAATCCCCATGCATGCGTTCTTTCTCTCCTCCCCTCAGCCATACAAATCTTTTTTTTTCTTTTGGCCGTTTTTGTTAGGCATTGAAGCCCACCTTAGGTGCTGAGTGGTGTCCTCCCTAAGACCTAAAAAAAAGTTCCGTCTATGGAGCCTAAAGCTTAAACCATGGCAGTGAAATCGAGACAATCAATCGGAAGAGGGTTTAGTTAGGAGTCCGGGTTCCATCCTAGAAGTTGAAGGAAGGGAGCAAAGGAAGTTCTCTTTGCCTGTCTTGTCTTGGGTTCAGTGAATAGGGAAATTAGGTTAGTCTTATTCCCTAGCTGAGTGAATAGGCCGATATTTCGTATAGTGATAACGCTTTCTCTTTCTTATAGGGGTATATTTTCTCTGACTTGACTCAGCTTGACCTACTTGACTCAGCGGTTAGAGTATCGCTTTCATACGGCGAGAGTCATTGGTTCAAATCCAATAGTAGGTAAGGCCGAAAGCCCTGCTTTTGCCAGCATGACAGCAAGCACGGACTGGCGGAGTCAACTGAATGACCAAAGCATCGGTTGCTTCCACTTGTGGCCTTCTTCGACCGCCTTGACACCTTAATCTCAGGGAACCCCCTCTCTTCTTCTCTTCATGTATGTGGGCTGCCTGCCCCGTCCCGAATAGACGAACAGGAACAAGCTGAAGAAAGGCGCGAGAGATAGTTTATACTCAATGCACCTCCCCTCTTCCACAATTAGGTGAAGACCAGGGGGCCGGAAACCCCAACGGGAAACCTTTCACCGCGCCACACGATTGATTCTTTCGCGAAGCGCTCTCTCAGACGCACTCCTGCCTCCGCTAGCAAAGAGGTATCAAAGATACCAGGCGACCAAGTGAAAGTGAACAGCCCCGAGCAAATTTTCTAGAGAGCGTACCCGTTGTAGCCAAACAAAAAAAAAAGATTTGAACAGCAGTCTGAAAAGACTAATGCTTACGCAAAAGAATTGAAGATGATGTCAACTCTTCAAGGCCCCAAGTTTGTCAGGATCCTCTACATCTGTTCAGTCCTCCTCGAGTGTACATTCAATGTCCAAAAGCTAGCTTGCTGGTCCTGCTGCGAAGTTTACCACTCCGCTAACGCTATGTGATCCGGTCAAGGTATGAAGTAAGTCGACCAACGGGAGAGGGGAATCGAATGGTCTTTTTCAACTTGACAATCCCTTTCCATATCATTATATAGGCATATATAGGATTCACGACTGACGACGCCCTGTGTACTGTAAGCAAGTTACTCCACCAAGAGAAGTGCGAATCCACCAAGGGCATCCCCAGTAGCATTAAGTTATATGCAAATGACAGCCAAGGAAGGAATTGGGCCGGTAAAGAAGACTGGAACCGATGTTCCAGATCATTACGAATCCTAAGCCAACTGACTTCTCTCGTTTGGTGTGGGCATCAGTTGAAGTTGTTGTAAATTATCGATGATAAAGGTCTTATAAGGGTAACTTATCAATAAAGTTACCCGGAAAGACTTAAGCTCAATCGCAGCTTAACAGGCTCGCTCGCTGCATCCTTCTTTTTTTTTTAATAGTAATATATCGAAGCCCCTTTCTAAGACCTTCTTTTTCGTTGGTAATGGTTTCAGGTTCTGAATGGATGTCCCAATTGGGCTTAAACCGAGATTGATTCTTGCCCAAAAAATAAGAAAGAAAAAGGCTTTTCAAAGGAGCAACTTCCTTATTTATTTTGAGGTCCCCCTATTGATATTTTATCACTCTCGGGGGTGGGTACAGAAAGAGAAAGACTAATCCAATCTTTTCATTCAACAAGAAGTACCTTAGGGTCGGCAAGATGAAGACAATGACACATCTCTTTGAGATAGAGGGTCAGAGGCGTAGGCTCTTGAATGAGGTCCCTAATCATCCTCTTCAAGTCGGACGCAGTTATCTGGGCCCTGAGGTTGAGTGGTCTGAGGTGCTACGGTCTGGGTAGGATTAGCTACCGGAGATGGTTGAGCTACTGGTTGTTGATAGGTTGCTTTCTTGTCTTGAGGAGTGAATTGCGTAGGCTGAGGGGCTGGCTACTAGCGGGATGATTTGGATAGAAGAAGATCTTGGTAAGGTTGAGCAGGGGCTTGCCAGGTATTGACTGACCCCTGAAGTTGAGGTAGAGGCTGTAGGTATTGCTGAGACTGACCTAGCGGAAAGGGAGATTTTTCTGGTCTCACCTGAGAATGCTGTAGCGGCACTGGTGGAACCTGCTCTTGCGCCTGAGGCTCTTTGAAGTTGTTGCGGTTGAAGCTGAGTCTGCTGGACTGATTGCTGCTGAAACTGCTCGCCTCCAGACCTGTCTGAGTGGAGGCCGTAGTCTGGTAGTGCTGAACTCTTGAAGGTCTCTCTTTTATGAAAGGGATTGCTTTGTGACATGGGTTGACTCTTATTGGAGGAATTTCTTTGAGATTGTGGGCTAGTCTGAATCCTAGATGCAAGCTTCTTAGTTTGATAAAGGGTGCTAGTCTCTTGTGCTTTCATCTTAACATTCATCAGTGAAGGCTCAAAGATGTCATACATGGCGGACTGCATCTCTCCTGAGTGCAGACCTTTACGTAGACGACTGTGTCAAAGTAGTAAGAAAGGCAGCAATAACGAGAGATGTCTCTCTCTCCCGGGCGCGTATTGCCGAAAAGATGGAAAGGTTTTGCTTCAGTTGTGCTACTCTAGACCTGCGGAAGACAGGTGCTGCATGCAAAGGCCTAAGTCCCGCGATGTGCAGAGAGTGTACACCAGTCAATCTGCGCTCGTGCGTCTGGGTGATCCGAGGACTCACTTTACGCTATGATCTGACTCTGAGACAGCTGACTTGTTGGTTAAGTGTTGGCTATCGTTCTTTTCGTAAAAAATTGAAGGAATGCAGCAGTACAGTTAAGTTCATAACATCTACAACTACTTCTTTCAAACCCCCTACTCTTGCATTTTTCTTTCTGTAACCCCTTCTTCTTTCTTGCGAATTGTCTTCGATTCTAAGCCCTTACCCTGCTTTCGAAAGAAAGTCAACCTCTTTCAGACCCTCATATTAGAGAGAGCTTTCTCATCCCAAAGGAAAGATGAATGGCAAGAGGGCGTCTGAGCTACCCTTGAGGGTAATTAGAAGGGGATTACCTACCTTTTTTTTTGGTACAAAGAAAGGATCTCAGCCAAGCTTAAGTGACTTCTGGTAGTCGACCAGGCCGCTTTCGTACGCTTTCCCCAGTATAATGACTAAAGGAACTCTCTTTTTTGATTCCTCCTATTCCTGTCCAACCAAGGACTCAGAGGGGGTTCCGAGAATCTAGTCTGAATTGACCGGACATCAGGGACATCACTTTTTTTAATGAAAATCAAGCT